CAGTTTAGCTTTAACCATGTTAATAGTCTCGCATTATTGGTCGATAGAGAATCAGAGTTTATTTACCAATGAATCACGAAATGCTATGGTTCTTACATATGATTTATTAATTTATTTATTCAGAAGTAATTCGCCGAGATCGTACACTTTTTTCCTATTTATCCTATAAAAAAAAAGAATATAAATTCTAAATAAAGTGCAGCCGGTTGGATCCAACCTATTCTTGAAATATACAACTCGCACACACTCCCTTTCCAAAAAAAATCAATACACCAAGCACTACACTTAGATTTATTGGATTTGTTGCTAAAATATCGGTATTAAACCCGAAACTCCCGGCGGATGGCCAATGGCCCAAGGAAAGGAAAGAATCGGTTACATTTTTCATATGTTCTCCTCTTATAGATAGGACTAACAAAGAACAGAGTTCTTTTTGTATCACTTCGCTCGCCCCCCTTTTTTTGAAGTTTCCAATAAGTATCTTATTGGGTTAGGTCTTAGGTCTCATGTCAATTGCGAAATATCTCCCTTGTTGAATTCCTAAAATAAAAGTAAACAAGTTTTCCATAGTAGACGGGAAGGAAGAAAGCGAACAAATCCACTAATTCCTCATCCTCAAATCAGGCCTTCCCGGGGTATGGTATTGTCTCAACAAATACATAATTTAGGAGTAAAGTGTTGATAAAATTCGCAGAAGTCAACGGCAACGAGTTAATAGAAAAAAATAAGTAACGTACTTTTTGATTTGAATTCTAGGATTCAATTAAACAAAAGGATTCGCAAATAAAAGCGCTAATGCCACGACCAGCCCATAAATTGTCAAAGCTTCCATAAAAGCTAGACTCAGCAATAAAGTACCTCGTATTTTACCTTCTGCTTCCGGTTGTCTTGCAATACCTTCTACGGCTTGGCCCGCAGCAGTACCTTGACCAACTCCAGGCCCAATAGAAGCAAGCCCTACGGCCAATCCAGCAGCAATAACGGAAGCGGCAGAAATAAGTGGATTCATGATAAGTTCCTCATACTAAAAAAAAATAGTTAATGATACAAGTAACCAATGAATTATTACTTATTTGATCATTCAAATCTATCGAGTCGAAGTAACTAAAAACTTCGAATGAAAATAATAAATTAGATAGGGATAACCCTTATATAACTAGTATATATCTAATATCACATATACATTAGTTTCTTTCATAACGTAAACCACCCATATTTTATATGGAATCGGATTCTAGAATCTTTCTTCGAAAGATATACAGGGTGGGGGCAGACTTATAGACATTACCATATATCTACCATGACCCTCCAATCCATCTTTTTTTTTCACAATTTCGTAAGTCTATCTTTCCCCCTACAACTCTAATCGTATATACATACGTATTTGTATCTATTATGTTCCCCAACCAAGAACCGAGTAGATTATCTTGAACCGTGCATTTCCGGAATTGGGATAATCTAAAAAAAAAGACTATTTCGAAAGCTAATCAATGATGACCTTCCATGGATTCCCCTATATAAGCCGCGGCTAAAGTTGCAAAAATAAGAGCTTGAATACCACTTGTAAATAATCCAAGAAACATAACAGGTATAGGAACTACTAAAGGTACTAAAGAAACAAGAACAACAACTACTAATTCATCAGCCAATATATTCCCGAAAAGTCGAAAACTAAGAGATAGGGGTTTTGTGAAATCTTCTAGGATGTTAATTGGTAAAAGTATTGGGGTTGGTTGAATGTATTTCCCGAAATAACCTAATCCTTTTTTGGTAAGACCCGCATAAAAATATGCCACTGACGTCGGTAAAGCTAAAGCAACAGTAGTGTTTATATCATTCGTGGGGGCGGCTAACTCCCCATGAGGTAACTGTATGACTTTCCAAGGTAAAAGGGCACCTGACCAGTTAGAAACAAAAATAAATAGGAACATAGTTCCAATAAAGGGAACCCAGGGACCATATTCTTCTCCAATCTGAGTCTTGCTCAAGTCTCGAATAAATTCAAGAACATATTCGAAGAAATTTTGACCGTCGGTCGGAATGGTTTGTGGATTTCGAACGGCTATGATGACTGAACCTAATAAGATAGCAATTACGACCCAAGAAGTGATAAGTACTTGGGCATGAATTTGTAAACCTCCTATTTGCCAATATAAATGTTGGCCTACTTCTACACCTGATATATCATATAATCCTTTGAGCGTTTTAATGGAACATGGTATAACATTCATATTGTCCTCGGACAGAAATCAACTTAAAAAAAGGAATTATTTTGATTCAACCATCTCTTTCTCAACTCATCTCTACTTTAATCATTAATCATATATTTAGGATATCAAGAAATCACATAAAAAAAGATAAATATCCCCATTTTCTCTTTTTTTTAATCCAAGACAAGAATAGTAACCAATTCAATAAATCTAGGAAGTTCCCGACTAATTAACTAATCTTATTATTCTTAATCATAACATAATCAACAACTTCTTATATAGCTAGAACGACCCTTACAAATTGCGGATACTAATTTATTAAGAATCAATCGAATTGAAGCTATAGCGTCATCGTTGGCTGGAATCGAAATATCTGCGAGATCTGGGTCACAATTTGTATCAATTAAACAAATCGTTGGAATCCCCAAAATGATACATTCCCGAAGGGCCGTATATTCTTCTTGCTGATCGACGATGATTACAATATCGGGCAACCCCGTCATATATTTGATCCCACCCAGATATGTTTGCAAAGTAGATAATTTTCTCTTCAACATTGCAGCATCTCTTTTGGGGAGACCATTGAGTTTCCCCATCTTTTGTTCTGCTCTTAAATCCCTAAACTTATGCAGTCTCGTTTCTGTAGTAGACCAATTCGTTGACATACCACCAAGCCATTTTTTATTAACATAATGACATCGAGCCCTTATTGCAGCTGATGCTACTGGATCCGCTGCTTTATTTTTGGTACCAACTATTAAGAAATTTTTTCCCCCACTTGCTGCATCAAAAACTAAATCACAGGCTTCTGATAAAAAACGAGCAGTTCTAGTAAGATTTGTAATATGAATACCTTTACGCTTTGCAGAGATGTAAGGGGCCATTCTAGGATTCCATTTCTTAGTACCATGACCAAAATGAACTCCTGCTTCCATCATCTCTTCTAAATTGATGTTCCAATATCTTCTTGTCATTTTTTCCCACACTTTCTCTTTTTTTTGAACAAATAAAAAATTGTTCCGACGGAACCTTCTACCGGGATTGACCGTTGATACACAGCCCCAACCATTCATTTTTATTATTAATATTTCATTTTATTTATTACCAAATCAATAAATAGAAAGTCAAAAGAAAGAATGAATCTACCCTTACCTTAGGAATTATGAAATCGCGTAAATGATTTTTCTGGTGTCTCATGGAAATTGTTTGGGACGCAAGAAAAAAAAAATTCTCTATGATGTAACAAAATATCTCTCATTTCCAACTCGAATAGATTTTGATTTTTGATTTCCAAATGAATGTTCTTGTCTTGCCTTGAGCGGTACACTAATTTTTGGAATCCGGTACCGACAGGGATAATCCCCCCCAGAACAACATTCTCTTTCAGGCCCTTCAACCAATCAATACGGCCTCGTAGAGCAGCTTTTGCTAAAACTCTAGCAGTTTCTTGAAAACTTGCTTCGGATATGAAACTTTGAGTATTCAGGGATGCCTTCGTTATTCCCAATAAGATTGCCCTATAACAGATTGCTTCGTCCAAAGCACGCCCTGCTCGTTCCGCTCGCAACAATCCGATTAATTCTCCAGGTAAAAAAACATTAGACATTCCATCTTCTGAAACCAACACCTTTGATGTTACTTGACGTACAATAATCTCTATATGTCTATTCTGAATCTGCACCCCCTGGGATCGATAAACCTTTTGAATCTTATTAACCAAAGAGATACGACTTTGGGCTATGGTTAGCTCAGCTCCAATCAAGAATCCCCAGGGGATTCCAAGAATTTTTGGTATATGTTCGTTCCAACTTTCAACTCTCCTTTCAAGGTTCATCGATATTGAACCAATCGAACGCACTTCTAAGATTTGTTCCACTTTTGGAAGACCCTGTGTTATGTCACCAGATCGCGATTTTTCATATATAAATGTAACTAATGTATCTCCTTCATAAAGGGTTTCCCCATAATGTCCATGAACCGTTGCTCCTGGAGTAGCCAAATAGGGCTTAGCTGATCTTATAACTAAAGAGTCAATATCAATAATTAAAATTTGACCTGATTTTTTTATGTATGATCCATCTTGAAATAGACATATATTTTCACAAAGAAATTGCCCAAGGCTCATTATTGCGGATGTCTCTTCCCAAAAATTGGTTTCGATAAAGTACCAATATAAATAGAGTGGAGTCAAAATGATGTCATCACCCGTATAAATCCTTTTATTTTCAAATATTATATAGCAATAAAATACTTGAAGTACTTGGAAAGTCTGTTTTAAATTGTCAAGTTTCAAATATTTATTTAACAAGATCTGATTATGAGTTATTAAATGAAAAGATGAATAAAAATTCACTATTTTAGGTACAATAGTACCTAAGGGGCCAAACCAATCCCTTATTGGGTTTACGGGGTCCAACCATGTTGTCACATCGTTGTTATATTTCAAACCGTTGACGTTGAATGGACTAACTCGAGAACAATTGAATGATGACAAAATTATCAAAGACTTACATTCCTTATTTTGATTCAACAACGTACCGATAGTTCCTTGATGTTGGGTAAATGATTGAATCTTCGCCTTGGAAAAAAAAGGATTGATATTGGTACGATCTAATCGATTATCGGGAATTAATCCCGAACCCGCCATATCATACCTTTTTCCGGTATACGAAGTTGTAGACTTGACTAACTCAATTCTTATGAAATCGCGAATCAGATCATTTGCCCTTACCTCAACAAAGGAAGCATGAACCTCTTCTATAGAACCATTTTTTTCTTGGTCCCAGTTCA